ACTGAGGAAGAATTTGCAAGTTGATAAAACCCGGTGGTCGAATTTTCCATCTCCAAGGAAAAACACTCTGATCTCCTATCAGAAAAATTCCCAATTCTCCTTTTGGTGCTTCGACTCTTACATAAAGTTCTTGCTTAGACAATTCAAAAGTTGGAGAAGGTTTTTTACTAATAAATCGATAGTCAAAATCATTCCATTCAGGGTCTTTTATTCTACCAAAGCGTCGAATTTCTAAATTCTCATAGGGTCCCCCTGGAATTCCTTCCAGAGCCTGTTGGATAATTTTTATGGATTCTGTCATTTCACTGATTCGTACTAAATACCGAGCTAATGAATCCCCTTCTTTTTGCCATTGAATCTCCCAATCAAATTCGTCGTAAGACTCATAACGATCAATTTTACGAAGATCCCACTGTATTCCGGAAGCTCGTAGCATTGGGCCCGATAAACCCCAATTTAGTGCTTCTTCTGCGCCAATAATGCCTACGCCTTCAACTCGTTCTAAAAAAATAGGATTCCGCGTAATAAGCTTTTGATATTCAGCAACCCCGGTTAAAAAATAATCGCAAAAATCCAAACATTTATCTATCCAGCCATGAGGTAGATCAGCAGCTACTCCTCCGATACGAAAATAATTATGCATCATGCGCATACCGGTAGCAGCTTCGAACAAGTCATATATTAACTCTCGTTCTCGAAAAATATAGAAGAAAGGGGTCTGTGCCCCAATATCTGCCATAAAAGGGCCAAGCCATAACAAATGAGAAGCGATACGACTTAACTCCAACATAATAGCTCTGATATAGCTAGCCCTTTTAGGTACTTGAATATTGCCTAGCTTTTCGGGTCCATTTACGGTTATTGCTTCTGTGAACATAGTAGCTAAATAATCCCAACGCGTTACATAAGGCAAATATTGTATAATTGTTCGATTTTCCGCAATTTTCTCCATCCCTCTATGTAAATAACCCAGTATTGGTTCACAATCAATAACATTTTCACCATCTAGAGTAACAATCAGTCGAAGAACACCATGCATTGATGGGTGGTGAGGGCCCATATTGACTATCATGAGGTCTTTTCTTGTAGTTGGTGCAATCATAAGTTTTTTCCCGAGTCGTTCTTCCATGCATTGCTGAAAGTAAAAAGAAGTTCATCAAAATTTAAACGACTAAGCTCAAATGGTATCACGCTTCAAATTAACGAGTTTTTATCTCTCGAATATTTAACTCACTAATTAATTCTTTATAGCGTCTTCTATTTTTTTTTGACAAATAGGCCAGCAGTCGTTGGCGTTTTCCCAAAATTTTCCGCAAACCTCTCTGGGATGAAGAGTCTTTTTTGTGCAATTCCAAATGTGAAGTAAGTCTTCTTATCTTAGTGGTAAAACTGAATACTTGAAATTCAACAGACCCTCTGTTTTCTTCGTTTTCTTTTTGAGAAATAACCGAAATGAATGAATTTGTTACCATAAAAAAATCCCCTTTCCCTTTTTACAGATATGGATTTTATTGATCAATAATAATAATGCCATTAATTGGAATCTGGTATATACAATAATCTAATCCAAATTTCTTTATGAACTCCTAATTTTCTGAATTCAAATCAATTAATCCAATTTCTAATTGGATTTAGATAGGGATAGAAAAGGATTGGTACATTTTCGCATCGAAGAGTTTAGACCTAAAACAAAGAAGGTTCTGTTGATTCATTTCGAGATCTAATCGAGACATTATTCATTTCCTATTGGATATTAGAATGAAATGTGAGACAAGACATGTGATCTATGTATTTGTTTGCTTTGATATACCCTATTATATATAGGGTATAGAATATATAGAAAAAGTGTATTATCCACGAAATGTCAAAATTTCAATCGTGGATACAGATGTATTCTTAACATACTGAAACGACTGCCATTATTGGTATCAAACCAATAACGATTCATACAAGCTAAATCCTCTAATCGATAATTAGGCCAAAGAAAGAGCTTTAATTTCATTAATTGATTTTTCTCTCTATCAAAATGGTTACTGTCATGCGAAACTTGGCTGCTGTCTTTTACGTCCTTTGCATTCCAAAATACTGGATTTCTATCTTCACCATTTCTATTCTTTGAATTAAAACAACTTAGAATTTTCAACTTTCTACGACGTCTAAATGAGAAAATATTTTCAGGAACAACCAAATCCAAATGATTTTTGTCTCTATTTTCAGTTATTCTTTGGTGTGATGAAATAGTTTCATCAAAATTCTTCTTAGAAACATATCTTTGTTCTTGGTATTTTTGATTAGTTTGGTGCTTACTCTTATGAACCAATGAAATACCTATGGTTTGATACATAATAAATTGTGCATCGTTTTTTCCAAACAGACGAATGGGTTCTATAATAAATATTCCCTTTTTCATCAATTGGTTAAGAGTTAAATTCTTCTCAATCAGCATTATATCCAAACTCATTTCTCTATTTTGAATCAAGGCTATAGTAATTTGGGTTGGATCTATCAGTCTAAGCAGGAGACAATATACCTTGACATTATTGATCAGTCTTTGATTCAAAGTATCGTCCCATCTCAATTGAAAAAGCAAATAACGTTTCAGGAAGAAATCTAGTTCTGCTCTCGCGCTGCTTTTGTATTGTTTTTTCTTTTTCCCCTTTTTCATGTCTGATCTTGCATAATTTTCTTCACTATCTTTTTGTTGTGAGAGAACGGATCCAAGATTTCCTGGACTTGTGGGTTCTTTTTCTCCTTGATTTTCATGCTTTTTATTCGATGGTATCAAAAAACTTCCTTTTTGCTTTTGATTTAGTTTTTGATTTTCACTACTATTTTCATTTTTATTCAAATTTGAAAGAAGTAATTTGCTTGGTATAAACCAAGGTTTGCTTTTATATGCATTATAAAGTAACACAAATTCTGGGAAGAACCAAGGTTCCAAATTCGCTATGCGACACTTTAGCATTTTTTCATTCATTCCCATCCAATCAAAAAATACTTTGTCGGAGTTTGGTGGATTGATTTCTGGAATCATAAGGTAAAAAAGATCTTTTTTAGGAATTATTTGAGTATTTTGATTCCCATTGCTGACCCAGGCCTCAATATCGCCTTTTTGTTTAAGATCAAAATTGAGAATGTTCCAATCAAAATATTTTCTATCGACCGTTTTTTCCATATATAGAATATGGACCTTTCCTAGATAATTATCGATAGGGATGTTCCTCAGTATATTTTCTTTATGCGTGTTATAAGAAATCTCTTGCTTCTTACGTCCTTGAAACGGAGATCTATAAAAAAAGTATTCCCTTTTATTTTCATAATTAAGAAATTTATATGATAAAAGATCATATTTATAGTATTTTTGCAAATTCTCTTTTCTTTTTTGATTAGATAATGAATATACTTCAATTTGTTTTTGTTTTTTGAAATCAATTAATTGGTCTTTTTCATATGAATGCCTTTTGCTAAAATTTTCCTTTTTACGCTGATGAACTGTATTGCGCCATTTTTCTGGTATTAATGTATACCATCTGCTCTGAGATAAATTGTATTGATAATATCCTCTTAACCACTTTTTCCATTGATTCATTTCATAACTCGGAAGTTTCTTATCCCCTAATTTCGAATCAACTATTCCTTGTGTTTCAAAAGAATCCTTTATTTCAGGCGGGGGGATTCCTTGAGATTGAAGAACAGCTCTTAATTTATACGATTTACTAACTTGGATTTGTGATAATTTGAAAAATACATATGCTTGTGACATGTAGGATAAGTCATAAAAAATAGGTGAATTTTTTTGACTGTTACTAATATTATCAAGTGACTTTTTTATAGTCGAAATAAATGGAATTAGATTTTTCTTAATTTTATTAATTCTTTCTTGTTTTCTTTCATTATTGTAAATGGATTTATCAATAATTTTTTTTGTTGATTCAAGAAAAAGTTCTGTATTCATTCTGGGAATATTAATGATACATAAAAATATATCTGTGTAGATTCTTTCAATGAAAAATTTCAAAAAAAGAGGTAATTTAGAGATTAATTGAGCATTTCTTTTTTTGAATATTTGCCATTTTTCGAATCTTTTAGCATTATAACTTGTTTTTTTAAGACTAATATTATTTATTCTTGGAGTTACTTTTTTTTGCTCTTTTATAATTCTTTCTATTTGATTTCGAATTGTACTTGTTCTAGTAGTCAAATCCTTGATTTTTTTTTCTGTTAATGAAGAATTTGTCCAATTCGTAGATGCAATTTCACTAAACGATTCGTGAATTAGCCGATTGCTTATTATAGAATCTTTTTCTTCTTTAATTTCACTTGATTCATATACTTCTCTTCTTGGTAATCGAAATAACAGAATTTTGGAAAGTTCTTTTATTATTTTTTTTATAAAAATAACACTTTCGATAACCCATTCTTTTGTTTCTTTTAAAACTTTTCGAAGTAATTTTATTTTTCTTTTAAAAACTATTAGAACTCGAGAAGACTTCTTTTTAAATTTTCCAATTTTTTTTTCAATTTCCTTAAAAATGGGTTTAAAAAAGGAAGGTCCTTTTCGGGGCGAACCAAAAGGAAGTTCAGTTTCCATTCCCCAAACTGTTAAAAAACAAAAATCATCTTTTTCTTTTTTCTTTTTCATTAAACCTTTCTTAGATGATCGTAGTTTCGATTTGTGCCAAGGTTTCAGACGGAAAGGAAATAAGATTTTTATCTGAATACCGTCTGTCAACCAATTTTTCGGAAATTCTGTTTCGGATAATGGAACACCATTATAGGTACATTTAATATGCATCTCTCTATTCCATTCCTGTAAATCCTCAAACCATTCGGGAAATTGAAATAGGAACATGCGTCCACTATTTTTTGCAATTATCAATGAAGGTAATACAATATATTTTCTAAAAATAGATTGAGTTAGTAACATGCAACCTCTTATTACTTGTGTAATTGGAACGGTATCCCAGGCCTCTGCTATCTGTATTCGCTCTTTCTCCGTT